GTTGTTCTTTGTTTCCCTAGGCTATAGTAATTGGGCCCCGATAAGGCTCTATCCATTTATTCAATCGACCCAAACTTCAATTTCTTTGTTCTACGCGAAGAATTCAAACAAGGTTTTGGAGTTACCTGGTAAGAATGCAATATTCTTAGAATTCTCCATTGATACGACATGCTGTTTTTTCCATTCATTCCTTTCAGGATCAGTCGTGGTCTTACAAACTCTACCGATGGTATGACGAATCTTTTACTTCATACAAATGTGTAAAAGATGCGAGCCGCACTTAAAAGCCGAGTACTCTACCGTTGAGTTAGCAACCCGAAAAAAGAATTAGAATGTGTAGATACAATCGGAATACAAATAAAATAAATAAAGAGAGAAAGCTGTACGGCACAATCAAAAACATTAAATTTCAAACAAAATATTTAATATTTTATAGAATACCCGTTATCAATTATGTTATCCATTATTCCAAAAGACTTCTTGTGTCACAGCGAACCCAATAAGCTCATTATTAAAATGAAATAAAATCTATTATCTACGGATGCATTATATTTATTTGATACACTGTTGTCAATATGAATGGAAATGTTGAGAAAAGACTAGAATGGAAAAATAGAAAATAATAAATAACAATAAAAAAATATATATTTTTTTATTGTTATCAAAAACGACATTCTATAGAAGTAATACTCAATTTATTAGTATAAGATGAATAGAACAAGAGATTATAACAGAGAGCAGAGAAAGGGTTATACAAAGTTATATACAAATCATTTACACCTTCTTTTTCGATATTGCTATTTTGATTTCATTAATTTAATTGAATTTCGTGATTAAGACGAAATTCGGTCAAAACCCTCGCTTTCTTTGAAATATCATGAACAGTTCCTGTAGGCTGAGCCCCTTTTTCAAGAAAATATAGAATAGCAGGAACATTTAAATGGGTTTGATTCTTTCTCGGATCATAAAAACCCACTTTTCGAAGATCTCTTCCTTCTCTTCTGGATCGAACATCAATTGCAACGATTCGATAAATGGCTCATTGGGATAGATGTAGATAAACAATACCCCCCCCTAGAAACGTATAAGAAGTTTTTTCCTCGTACGGCTCAAGAAAATTCGAAGTTATACCTAGGTAATGTAAAACATATCGATAAAATTATCAATATGATTTAAGTACTTTTTTTCTTCTTTTTTTTCACAACCGAAAAAACTATTCGCATTGGCACCCCATAACTCAAGTTGGATAACTCTCAAATAACTCAAGGAAAATCCCTTAAGCGTTTCATTTATTGAGCGGTCTGTAACCCCTTTTTGTTTGTATTCTTTAGAATCTATTTGAATTCTAATCTAGTTGTTGAAAAAATGGAAAAGGGTATTTCCTTGTTCCAGGATCCTTTATCTTTGCCTTGAATCATTGGGTTTAGACATTACTTCGGTGATTTTGAATCGTTTCAAAATGGTAGCAACATAACCTTTTTGTGATTTCGTTTTATTAAAGAATCATGCGATTCATTGATTCTTGTGCAATACACTTTGAATCGAAAGAGTTTTACCAATTCTCCAAAAGTTGTTTGAAACTTGCTTGAATTGGACCCTTTCAATTTATATCTGGAAAAGATACTTACGAAGTTGGCCCAATTTATTGATTGATACTAACCCTAGATTCTTGCCCCCAAGAAATGACTCAATACTTTCTACTCGAGCTCCATCATGTACCATTTACACCACAAACCCCTCAAAAAACTAAAATGAGAGTTCTAGTGAAACAAAAAAAACGATGTCGAGCCAAGAGCATTTTCATTCCTATCTAATTCCTCTTTTATAGTAATAGAAAAAAAAATGGTGGATGTAAAAATCCACAGCGGATCGTGTCCTTCAAGTCGCACGTTGCTTTCTGCCACATCGTTTTAAACGAAGTTTTACCATAACATTCCTTTCTTTTGGAACTTATATGTAATTGATTCAATTATGGAATCGTGAATAGTCATTGGTTGGTCGATGAATAATAATGTATACACCTTTCCTTCTCTATAAAATAGGAATAGATGTTTTCTGACAAAATCTGAGACAAAATTCAATTTCACCTCAGATCTATATCTATATCTATTTTAGTAAATATCAAGATTAAATTTATCTATTTTCATATTCAAATTTAATATGAAAAAAACCAAATAAATCATTAAAGAACGAAAAAATAGAAATATATCAATATATTATATTGAAATATATATATAGAGAGAGAATAAATCTATATCTATCTAACAGACTATGGATTCTATTATTTCATAGAATATCTAATAGAATCTAAATAGATATATATATAACTAAATGGATTCTATAATCAAAAATTTCTGATCTAATAATAACATTATTAGATTGTTATAATGGGTCGGGCATATTCTGGGACGGAAGGATTCGAACCTCCGAATAGCGGGACCAAAACCCGATGCCTTACCACTTGGCCACGCCCCATTTATATTGCTATTCGCCACTAATAAACACTAATATTAGTATTGGTTGTTCGTCAACACCACCGATAAAACCGTTGCTATAATTTTATATGTGGAGATGTCGAATTAAACTGAATTTATTGATCATTACATATAATTCAATTAAGATATTGGAAGAAAGTATGATTTTTTCTATTCTCTTTTGATTTGAGAATTGAAGGATTTATTTTGATTGGGCTAGTTCATTTGTTCTTATTCATTTTCCCCTATATCAATAACCCAATCAAAATAAATACAATTATCCTCAAGAACAAAATGTTTGTTATGCTTAATATATTTAGTTTGATCTGTATTTATCTTAATTATGCCCTTTATTCCAGTAGTTTTTTTGTCGCCAAATTACCTGAGGCCTACGCTTTTTTGAATCCAATCGTAGATATTATGCCAGTAATACCTTTGCTATTTTTGCTCTTAGCTTTTGTTTGGCAAGCTGCTGTAAGTTTTCGATAAGGTCTTTAATACTGTCCTAGACAAATGTATGCCTTATTCAAAAAAAATTATAACAATTAATAAGATCAGATAAGTCTTACAGTATGAACCCGCGTTTAATTGTTGGTATGAAAGAAAATTTTTGGTAATGAATAATTTTATCCTATTTACTATTCAAAAATTTTTTTTTAACATTTTATTTCTTTCTTGGTGTCAAAATACAAACAAAATATACAAAATAATGGAGTATACAATAAAAAATATGGAGATTGTGTAATGCTTACTCTCAAACTATTTGTTTATACAGTAGTGATATTCTTTGTTTCTCTCTTCATCTTCGGATTCCTATCTAATGATCCAGGGCGTAATCCTGGACGTGAAGAATAAAAAAAAAAAAAAAATAAGGTTTTTCTTCTCCACATCTTAAAAAAATTGAAAAAAGAAAGAAAAAAACTCGCACTAAGACTAAAAAAACGGAAAGAGAGGGATTCGAACCCTCGGTACGAAAAACCCGTACAACGGATTAGCAATCCGACGCTTTAGTCCACTCAGCCATCTCTCCACCACTTGAAAAAGACCTTCCTTATCTTTCTATATTAATAGAGATTATATCTATATATATAAAAAAAGAAAAAACCTTTTTTTTTTTTTATTTGTCCCCAGGGACTCTTTCATTTCCACGGCTTGGCCTGGGCAGGCCCAGCCGGGCTTCTTTTGTTCTAACAAATCGTAATAATTTTTTTTTTTCATATTTTTTTTATTATTTTATTGCTATTCTATTTACCGATATTTTACTGAAAAAGATAAAGAAAGATAGAGTTCATTTTGGATTTTTGGACAATGTTTTTTTTTTATATTATGATTTTTAGTAGTTTTGCCGAGACATATCTGTCAAAAATTTCCAACAAAAGAAAACATTTCTTATTTTTATTTCGTTATTTAACTGAGTTCTCTTTCCAATCCCATTAGGTCCTCTCGCCTCTCATCTTCATAATTCTTTTTCTATCTTTTGATTATGCCCGAGTTTCTTGTTCGACAAAAAGTTCATTTCTATACAATAATTGTATTGTAGCGGGTATAGTTTAGTGGTAAAAGTGTGATTCGTTCTATTAACCCCTTAATAGTTAAGGGGTCCTCGGTTTGATTAATATGGGTCTCCGACCAAAAAACTTTATTTCTTAAAAGGATTTTATCCTTTACCTTTCAATGAAAAATTCGAGGAAGAATATACATTCTCGTGATTTATATCCAAGAGTCAATTAGAAATTGAAAAAATTGGACTATGAAATTACGAAACATAATTTTTTTGAATTGGATCAATATTTCCAATTGGATGAGTATGAGTAAGGGATCCATGCATAAAGATAGAAAGTTTATTTCGAATCGTAACTAAACCTTCAGTTTGTTTTGTATAGGGAAAATTGAAGCAAAATAAGTATAAAACAATGACTTTGGTTTACTAGAGTCATCGGCAAATAAATTGTTTTAGCTCGGTAGAAACAAAATCTTTTCCTAAGGATTCCCTCAAATAGAAATAGAGAACGAAATAACTAGAAAGATTGGTATAATCCCTCTTTTCTATAAGGATCGTCTAGAAAGCAGGTCGTTTTGACTGCATTCATATCGAAAAGCTGACATAGACGTTATGGGTCAATTTTTTTTTTGAATTTCGTTCATATTTTACATCTGAAAATTTATCCATCTTCCATAAAGGAGCCGAATGAAACCAAAGTTTCATGTTCGGTTTTGAATTAGAGACGTTGTTATAAATTATGAATCAACGTCGACTATAACCCCTAGCCTTCCAAGCTAACGATGCGGGTTCGATTCCCGCTACCCGCTTGTGCTTACTTTAGTTCGTCTCTATCTATTTTTAACTAATAAAAAATAGAACTAATAAGAAATAGAAAAATCGTCTAATTGTTGAATACACACTGAATAGCAATGTGAAAAGAAAATCAATATCAAAAATTGGAATAAAAAGCGTCCATTGTCTAATGGATAGGACAGAGGTCTTCTAAACCTTTGGTATAGGTTCAAATCCTATTGGACGCAAAA